AACAAACAATTAGTAATAAAATGTGGATGAATAATATTTTCATCGATTTTGGATCGGATTTGGCGGCATGGCCAAGCGGTAAGGCAGGGGACTGCAAATCCTTTATCCCCAGTTCAAATCTGGGTGTCGCCTGATCAACAAAATACTTATAATTTCTTATTCTACTGATAGAATAGAACTCGACAAATTCTTGCCCTGCATAAGCAAAGGCAAAGGACGGGGCTTGTCGATACTTGATTTATAGAATACATAGTTCTATAAAAGACTGTAAGTTGTTTTCTCAAAATCTGGCTCTGTTTGGGTTCTGGGTAGCGGCCCAAACAGATATATCAATAGGGATGAGGTAAGGCTTACTTATTAATTCCAGAACTACGAAAGTAAGAGGTCAGAAATCTTGGTATCCAAAGGTTCCTAAAGGACATTCCATTTTTGCTCCTAGGATTGAAGAAAAGATTATACGAAAGACTATCAAGACTTCCTAATTATCTTACACTACCTACACTAACGTAGGGTCTACTGACTCTGTCTGGAATTAGATTGGATAGGCTGATGGGAAATCAATTTAGGAGCTGTGGAAAGGACTGAAGATACTTTGTATCCATACTTACGAGAGACTCCGAGTACTCAAACATTCAATCAGGATGGTTGGTCGGCTCTTATCTTATAGAATAACAGAGTAAAAGTCAAAGTAAAAAAAAAAAAAAAGATTTCTTTGGTCGTGTAAGGGGATTACAAAAAAAATGTATGTAATAATGGTAGTGATGTCTCCCCATTCTTTCACAGAAAGAAAGACAGTAAGACTTAGATCAAATAGGAAATGTAGGTATCCAATAGATAGTTATCTATCTTGATGGTATATTTTTTTTTTTATTTTTGCTTATGAAAGAAAGGTAACAAAACAAACAATAGGTCTTACTATTCCCACATGTTCCATTAGGAGCATTCCTTTGCAATTTGCAAGGAAAAGGTGTGTGTATCATATTTTTACTTAATACTTCCCAATTCTACCAGAAATCCTATAAAGAATCTGTTACGAGTGGATTCATTGAATTGGTTCATCAATAGCCTTAAGTCAGAATCCTATTTTGACTCTGCGCCGTCGATTCTACTATGATTATTGATCAATAATGGAATAATTCCTTCATAGAAATAGGAGATATAATTCACATGGATATAGTAAGTCTCGCTTGGGCTGCTTTAATGGTAGTCTTTACATTTTCCCTTTCACTCGTAGTATGGGGAAGGAGTGGACTCTAGGTATATTAATAATTGATTGAGTAATCGATTGAGTAATCGATTGAGTAATCGAATTGTATCAATTGTTTAATTGATCGTTTTGCATTGATCGTTTTTCGAAGCTTTATTTTTAAAAAGCTTGTCTTTCTTTCAAAATTATACTGGAAAGGCAATAATGAATAATAACCATTCGATCAAACAACGAATGATTACTATAGTTTAGTTGTATTTCAAAACTCAAATCTACGCATGATAGGAAATTTTTTCCAACCGAATTCCTCCTAAATATTCTGTTTGGATAAACCTGTTCTTACCAGAATTATGGATATTACAATGAGAAAAAACCAATCCCTAGTTTTTTCTTTATTTGTTTCTCTCTTTCTTTACTTTCACTGTTCTAAGAACAAATCGTTCTGCTATTAGATTACGACGATACTTACTTTATACTGGAAGTGACTAGTGGTTGTCCAAAGAGGTTCTACACATAATAAAATTAGATCTTTCTTCCGCTGAGTGATCCACCACATATCATACATTTAACATTTTAGACTCCTAGAGATTTTTTTATGCTTTTTTGACTCATCTCATGTCATGTTTAAGCATGAAAAATGGTCCGAGTCCCCTTTACTAATTCCTTTCAAAATCTGAAGAAGTTACCATAGAACTTCGTAAATGATCTGTTAATGGCTCAATCAATGACTTCTTGGGATGGGAAATCAAAAAAATTCCTTGGTTTTGTTTTCTTTTGCTATAGTATATTCCTATACTATTCTTCCTCTATTGATTCTTTTGATGGATACCGGAACCTATATATAAAATTATAAGAAACCTAGGAATTAGAAGAATTGGCCTTCGATTATTTTGGGTTGATCGAAATCGAGTGGATGTAGCGAAAAAAAAATAGAATTAGACTGCTATTTCTATGTACTAGTCTACTATTTAGATTAGATGTACATCTAATACATCATATACATACATATTGTAAATTGATCTATATAAACCCTCCATTTAGATAAAGTCTATATCTGTATACAATACAACTTTATATGATAATATCATTGTATACAATATTAGATAATATAAAATACTTTAAAATGTGGTAGAAAGGACTATATATAGTCCTTTCTACCACATTTTATGATTCCAACCAGATCATTTCATTTAAGACTTGGAATTTTCTTTTAATCCCTTTCTTTCATTTCTTCAATCATTGAAAAAAGGATTGATAAGAACTAATAATTCAGATTCAAATTAATCATTTTGACTGACTGTTTTTACGTAGATAATAAGTAAAAAAGCAGTAGGAACTAGAATGAACAGTGCAGTAGCAATAAATGCGAGAATATTGACTTCCATAATTTCATTATTTACTTTTTTTTCTTCGCAATAACTCGGGATGTAATCCCATAGAGATGAGAAATTTAACTCCTGTAAATTCATTGGGATGAATTGATCCTGATGATACTGAATAGGATCAATATTATGAATAACAATATCTGATCTATCAAATCGATTCATCGTCGAGAATTGAATAGTATAACATGGGAAGATCCTTTATCCATACTAATTACGAAATGGGATTTTTTATTGGATCAGGAATCCCATTGGATTTTTCATCCTCTTCCACTTTTTCTTTTCTATAACCTACTGTCTTCCTTATCTTATACAACTCTCCTTCCTGTGTATTATACTTACAATTATGAGGTATTATATGACCGGTATTCTATGGGTCACACACAGACCCAAACGAGGTGAGATGGAAAAAAAGGGATTAAATAAAAAAGATCAAATATTCCAACAAATTTACTGAAAAGGGTCCTTGCTCGGTCTTTTCTTTTATTTTATTAGTATCCTCTTTCTCGTATTTATTTGTACTGGAATGCATACATCAAAAACGATGCCTGCAATTTGAATGAGAATGAGATAGATTGTTTACAATTAGTCATTGAGGATACACAAACAAAGTCAGAACTAGAAAAGGTGTGGTTTAACCTGAAAAGTACTCTGTCGAGGTAATTATGTTAAGTTCATTGTCCATCGTACAATAAACGAATACCATTTTTGTATGTACTCCCGGTAAAATAGGATCACTCTACTCCATTTCATTGATCAAGAACAATCGAAAAAGAAAGTAAGACGAGGATGGTATCTCTTAAAATACTGAATATAGTAATATCACCGATTGTACTAATGTACATATGATATGTCTCTCCTTTATCAATCGGGAGTAGTGGAAAGATTTGAAATTCCCATATCCATATTTGTGTGATGATAAATGCGAAATAAAAAACAAAAGAAATAAGGATCCCCACTGGGGATTAGATCTTGCTTCCTGTCCCCCTTTTCCGTGAAAAGAGAGAGATGAATTGATAAATTCACCGGATCCTAGTTCGGGACTGACGGGGCTCGAACCCGCAGCTTCCGCCTTGACAGGGCGGTGCTCTGACCAATTGAACTACAATCCCAGCGAGGTGTATGGCATACATATTCTTAATGTAATCATAAGAACATTCTAGTCCTAGTCGTCGTATTGTAAGAAAGACAGAAATGATATACTGATATCATATCCACATATAATATGGGCTATAGCGAGAGTGACACGGATTACTAGTAACCAATAATTATTTTACGGCCAAAAGTGGATAATCAATCTTTCAATTAGAAAAAAGAACTAAACTTTTTTGTTTGCTTTTCATGATACTTTACTTAATTAAGTAAAGTATCATGAATTAGATCCTTAGAAAGATCAGAAAGAGAAAAATAGGGATAGAGAAAAAAAAAATTGATCCTTTCTCTTTATTTCTACGGATTAGGCATTTCCGTTTATGGAAGACAAATTGGTTATATCATATTCATGGAGCGGTGAATTATTGGGCCGAGCTGGATTTGAACCAGCGTAGACATATTGCCAACGAATTTACAGTCCGTCCCCATTAACCACTCGGGCATCGACCCAGGAAGAATTCATTCTAGGCTTATTGATAATCTATGATCAACCTCCTTTCATAGTACCCTACCCCCAGGGGAAGTCGAATCCCCGCTGCCTCCTTGAAAGAGAGATGTCCTGAACCACTAGACGATAGGGGCATATACGCCCGACCATCATCATACTATGATGATAGTATGAGCAGTTTTTTGGAATTGTCAATATAGTCTAATGGTATGACTAGATCCAAAAAATCCTTCCTACTTTTATGTTATGATTTTTTTTAATTTTTTAATTCAAAATAATAATCTTATCTACTTTTGGAGTAAATCCAATTTATTGTTCCTGAATGAACTCCTATGCATATACGTATATATTATGTACATATAGTACGTATATACATGTATGCAGTAGACTCATAATGGAAAAAAAAACGGCTAATTCATGAATTGAATAAAACGGCCCTTTTAACTCAGCGGTAGAGTAACGCCATGGTAAGGCGTAAGTCATCGGTTCAAATCCGATAAAGGGCTTTTTTTCCACTAAACTCAAGTTTTAACCTTCGTTTTTCAGCGGAAAATATCTCTATTATTTTTTCTAAAAATAAAAGGATAACCACCATTATAACGAATTCTGATTATTCTGACTTATAGTTAAGTTAGGAAGTTGAACATTTATTGATTAGCAAAATGATTAATTGCACGTATTAGGAGTAGTCCACCTGTAGTGACATAGTAGTCCTCCTCATGTCTCATTATTCACAAATTTTTTGTCCTGGGACATAACAGAAATATTCTATAATACTCTATATATACAATTCCTATTATTAATCGACAAA